TTTCAAATTGTTTCTTTTTAAGAACCAAAAAGATTTGTGCCAAAATAATGGATGCCAAGAAGAACAACAGACCTTGTACACGTAACGGATCTTGAAGCACTATTTCTGCATCCCCCTGACCAAATCCACCCACATTAGGATTACTCGTTAATGGTTGATCAAGTTTGATAGATTCACCCTCTGAAACAAGAAGTTCGGGTCCTGGCGGTATAATATCAATCACTTCACGTCCATCCGATGCATCCACTATCGTTATTTCGTATCCACCTTTTTCTTTTCGTATAATTTTATTTACTATACCTGTTGCTGTAGCATTATAAACATTATTATTACTCTTGCTCCCGTCGGGATAAATCTGACCCCTTCCCCTATTCCCGCCTACGTATATAGGATATTTTAAGAAGTGAACATCTCTCTTAGTAGCGGGATCTGGAGAAAGAATAGGAAAGGTAATTTCACTATATTTCTTCCCAGGAACGGGGCCTACCACAAGAATATTTTTTTTTGTGGGACGATAGCTTTGAAAAGACAAATTACCTATCTTTTCTTTAATCTCGGGCGAAATACGATCAGTAGGGGCCAATTCAAAACCCTCTGGTAAAATAAGAACAGCACCTACATTCAAAGCCCCTTTTTTACCATTAGCAAGAACTTGTTTAACTTGCATATCATAAGGAATTCGAACAACTGCTTCAAATACAGTATCGGGAAGTACCGCTTGTGGAACCTCAATATCTACAGGCTTATTAGCTAAATGGCAATTAGCACATACAATCCGCCCGGTAGCTTCTCTCGGATTTTCATAACCCTGTTGAGCAAAAATGGGATATGCATTTGAAATGGGTGCTCGAGTTATTATATATATCATGAGCAATACGGAAATGGATCGGGTAATCTCTTCCTTTATCCAAGAAAAAGCATTTCTAGTTTGCATGGTCCAATCATTCATCCTGAAAATTTCTACAATAAGATTAGGTAGGTTACTGGCATAGTTCCCTATCCATTATTATGCTATTTACTCAAATTATTTTCCTAGAATATAGGAAGAATACGAGTAGAACTTAAAAGAATAAGTCAATTTTTTAATGTTTAGCTTTTAGATACAAAAAAACAAATTTTATAATTGGATCAGTGGATCGTTTTTTCAGTCATTCATTGAATGATAAATCACTACAAGTGATGGAGATACACGATTTAAATAACGGAAAATCCAGTATTTAAAAATTGTATCTAAAATGACGGGAAAAGTGGAAACAAGACCAGATATAATTTGATCATTCTGAGTAAATCCAAAATCTGTATAGACAGACCCAATCATTAGTTCCCAACCATGAGTTGAATGGAATCCTATACAAAAATCAGTTAATAAAAGGATAGAAAAAGCTTTTATTGTATCACTTAAGTTATATAGAAATTCTTGAACCCAAGAGTTAAGAATAATGAGTTCTTGATTACCCCTAATAGAATAACCACTTAGAATAAGGAAACATATTATATTTGTACAGAAATGTAAAATTGTATGGATACGGTCTTGGTTGTTCGTCTCGATCAATTGGATGGTTTCTTTGTAGATTTCCATACGAAGATTTTGTAAATGTGTTTCCGGGTATTCCTTTAGCATTTCATCCAAGAGGAACAGTTCCTCGAACTCTATAAATTTCTTTAAAATCGTTTTTTCTTGAATATTATTCAAGAAAATTTCGGATTGTTTCGTATTCCACCAATTAGTAATCCACGATTCCAGACTTTTCTTAAATGTAAAAGAGATGCACCAGGGCAAAAAGACTATAGATGTAAGACATAGAAGGGGAATGAATGTTTTCTTTTTTGCCATTTTTCGTCTTTAATGAACTCAGTTTCATCTCATTTTTCAACTATATATAATAATAATTTTTCTATCAAGCATAAGTTCTATTACAAGTAATAGAGCCTATGTCTATGTATCCATTTCTAATTTTTTAATATTTAATATAAATTGAAAATCTATTCTCGCTTTTTTTATTTGTAATTCGGAAGTTTGTTTTTTCCTTTAATTTTGGAAATAAAGAATACAAAATAATACAGAAATCAAAACTAAAAGCTTTCTTAGAGAAAGCATTTAGTTTTGATTTTTTTGATACAACGATTTCCATTGCTAGACTCAAGAATATGGAACGATTTCCATTGGTACACTCAAGAATCTAGACAAGTCCCAAGCTTTTTGTATAACGTTGCGTGGAGTCCTATCATAATAATCATCAACAGGAGTCAAAGGAATGGTCCCTTGTTCTCTTGTTTGCATATAAAGGACACCACTACTAGGTTCTGGGTTAGGGTTAGCTTGTAGTATGAGGGACTGAATATCTTCCATACGAACTCGGAGAAAAATACGACGATATGTTCCAGGAAATCCGTAACGAAAAAAACACACCATTCTATTTTTTTTATCGAAAAAATTATAACCACTCCCCACATTCCAAAAAATTAGAAGCCACCAATGTAAACTTAGAAAGAGACCTGCGATTCCATAGAAAGTCAGGGTGACCCCTTGTGGCAAAAAAGGAACTACAAATTCAGATGAAATGAAAGAGAAAAAATGTCTACCATAATAACTGGAAACTGAAATATATAACACCCCTAATGAACCTAAAAGAGTGAAAGAAGCCCAGAAGAAATTGATTGGTTTTTGGGACCCCGGTACAATGTCAAGCCATGCGTCTTGTGAACGACAACCATGTTTTTCTGATCCCCAACTAATGAATTTTGGAACATTAACCAATAAAGCAGACATTACAATTAAGACAAGGCCCACTAAAAACACATAAACGTTTATCATAAAATAAAATGGGTACCTCAATTTCATATTTGTACCTGTTTTTTTTTTTTTTGATTGTTATATTAAATCCTCCTTATCTTATTAAGGTAATATTAATAGTAGTACTTTTGCCCGTATCTAAAAAATCTTGTTTTTTTGAACATGAAGAAATAAAGAAGCCATTGCAACTGCCGGAAATACTAGTCCCACTAAAGGAACAAAAAGGGAAGGTAAGTTTATCATAAAATGGAGTACCTCAATTTCGTATTTGTACCTGTTATGTTATTTTTTGTTGATTGTTATATGTTGATTGTTATATTTTGATTTTTCTTATATTAAAGATAGTCTATAATCACTAGAATTCATATAGACTTATACTAAGTCTATTTTAAAAATTATACTAAGTATATCTAAATGAATAGATAGATATATCTATTATATACGGAGTATACATAATTAAGTATATAATATAATAAATCCATAATCAAAGAAAAAATGAATAAGATTTATAAAGAATCAAAAGGAAAAAATCTAAAAATAATAAATGTTTTATTAAACATAAGGAGTGTAGAACGAAATAACTGGATTTATTTTGCCCTCTGTTTCTTGTAGAAATAGAGGGCAAAATAAATGTTTTTATTATATTATTCTTAGTATTTTTCTATTCTTATCTTATTACTTTACTCTTGTGTGTTCTAATTTTATTTTTGTATAATAATAATTTATTCTATTTGAAGTTCCAAATTGAAAAAAAAAAAAATGAAATTAGAGTCTGAATTATTTTTCAGTTTGAGTTAAAGGAAAGAAACCATGTAAATGAAATAACTCAGTTAAAACCTCTTTTAAAGAATTACGTGGTACGATTGAATCAAATAAGCCCTTTTCGAATAAAAATTCAGCCGATTGTGAACCTTCGGGCACTTCCTTATTCAACGTTTGTTCAATTACTCTTTTACCAGCAAATGCTATGTAAGCATCGGGTTCGGCAATAATGATATCCCCCAACATTCCAAAACTAGCTGTTACCCCACCAGTAGTAGGAGATGTAAGTATCGGTACATAGAATAACTTTTGATTGATTTGAAAATTATATAAAGCAGAAGAAATTTTAGCCATTTGCATTAAGCTCAAACTTCCTTCTTGCATACGCGCTCCTCCAGACGCACATACTATAATAAGAGGTAAACGTTGATTCGTAGCATATTCGATCAACCGAGTGATTTTCTCACCCACTACGGATCCCATACTACCCCCCATAAACTGAAAATCCATAATACCAATTGCTACAGGAATACCATTTAGTTGACCTGTGCCTGTTTGAACCGCCTCCAGTAATCCTGTTCTGTTTTGATAAGAATCAAGACGATTTTTATAAGGTTCATCTTCCACTTCCAAAGAAGGTTCCTCTTCCAAATAAGGTTCCTCTTCCAAATAAGGTTCGTCTTCCGAATGAAATTCAATGGGATCCACAGAGACCATGTCTTCATCCATAGGATTCCAAGTACCGGGATCAATCAAAAGTTCGATTCGATCTGAACTGCTCATTTTCAAATGACATCCACAGTATTCACAAATATTCATTTTTGATTTGAAAAATCTCTTATAATTTAATCCATAACAATTTTCGCAGGCAACCCACAAATGGCTATAATCTCGAGTCCCATCGAGATCATTAGAACTTTCTATTTTAGTAAAGTCACTATTACTATCATTTATTATACTAGTACTCTCGATTTCACTACTATTTTGGACCTTATTGTAACTATTCAAGTCACTATCATTGTATTTGTCACTCTCATCTATAATATCATCATCTATAATATCATCATCTATAATATCATCATCTATAATATCATCATCTATAATATCATCATCTTCATCATCTATAATATCATCATCTATAATATCATCATCTTCATCATCTATAATATCATCATCTATAATATCATCATCTTCAACTTCATCACGAATATAACTTTCAATAGAATTATCAATACAATTATCAATACAATTATCAATACAATTATCAATACAATTATGAACACAATCAAGACACTCACCCGGATCGATTTCAGCATGATAATAACTCATAATACAATCATTAAGACAACTATCTAAAAAAGAATTGCTTTTAGTATTATCCATATCAATAGATGGGTCTTGATTTAGATTGGTTTTTTTAATACAATTATTTTTAATAAAATTATTCAAAAACATATCTAGATTTTCAATAGTGATAGATATTTTTTTAATATTATCCATATCAATAGATGGTTCCTCCTTTACGGAGTTATTTTCGGTAGTATTATCCATAACCATAGATGGTTCCTCCTTTACGCAGTTATTTTCGGTAGTATTATCCATAACCATAGATGGTTCCTCCTTTACACAGTTATTTTCAATAGGACCAAAACTGTCTATTGATTTACTTAAACCACACCTGTATTCTAAAACTCTACTAAGCATCATTGAATTGAACCAACATTTTTCCATAGAGCTTTTTTCATTTACACGAAAATAAAATAGATGAATAGTCATTTAACATTAATTATTTAAATTAATTATTTAATAAATTTGTTCAACGAAAATACAATAGATGAATAGTCAGTTAATTAAGTATTTATTTGTTCAGGAGAAACTAATCCAATTCAAAGGTGTTGATGTTTATACCGATCAATCATAGAATAAAATTTCTGATTCAGTTCCAGAGCCAAAGATCGTAGTTTTTTAATAAGTATTTAAAATTAAAACATTTATATTTATACCTATTTGTAATCTAAAAATTAGATTGTTATAAAATTTTATTTTTTAAAAAGGAAATTCAAAATTCTGTATTTAAGAATGGTTTACCTTTTTTTCTTATTCTTTCTGAAAAATAAAAAAATAACTACTTGCTTTTCTTTTCTTCTTGCGAATCTAGTGTTTTTCTTCATTCTAATTAATTGTTGAGACAGTTTTTAAATACTATTTAGATGTTCCAAGATACTTTAAATTGTACCATTGGGGGCGTCTCAAAAAAGGAAGTACCCATTTTTTTCCCATTTTGTTCGTTTCTTTCAAAAAAGAATACAAGACGAGTGATTTCCTCGAATACACTTTCGATATTTCGATACTTGACCCTGAACGAAGAAAATCATGTACTATTACTATCATTCAATTCAATCAATAGATAATTTAATAATCTATACTTTCTTACTTTCTACTTCTAGGTTTTCTGAATGGACAATATTATATCAATAAATTGAATATTCTATTTTCATAATTTGAAAAAAATGAATTTCTTTAATTAATGCTTTAGTAAGAGAACGTAATTATATATGATAATTTATATTTATAGGTATATATCATATCATATCATAACTAGTAAATAGTTATGATCTGGGACGGAAGGATTCGAACCTTCGAATAACGGGACCAAAACCCGTTGCCTTACCGCTTGGCCACGCCCCATTTTTGATTCGACACTAATAAATACTATTATATTATATTATGGGTTGTTTGTCAATAGTATTATATTATATTATATTATGGGTTGTTCGTCAATAGTATTATATTATATTATGGGTTGTTCGTCAATTCCAGTTCTAAATTTATTCTATAGAATAAATTAAATTGTTATATTTATAAATCAAAATTGATTTTGTCTTTTCTATTTCATTTTAATATAAGAGTATAATAATATAATATAAGAGTATAATAAATATAAATAATAAATCAAAAATAAATCAAATTATATATAATTATATATATATATATATAAAATTATATATATAAAATAAAATATATCATATATATAATAATAACATAATAAAAATAAAATAAAAATGAGAATTCAAAAAAAGCAAAAATACAATTAATTTTCTTAAAGAACAACATTTTTGTTATGCTTAATATCTTTAGCTTGGTCTGTATTTGTATTGACTCTGCCCTTTATTCAAGTAGTTTTTTCTTGGCAAAATTACCTGAAGCCTACGCTTTTTTGAATCCAATTGTAGATTTTATGCCAGTAATACCCTTACTCTTTTTTCTCTTAGCTTTTGTTTGGCAAGCTGCTGTAAGTTTTCGATAAGATCTTTAATTTGAATAATGTCCGAAAAAAATTAAGAATTTATTCGAAAATAAAAATGATAACATTTTAAAAGATCAGATAAGTTTTACAGCGTGAATCCTTGATTCCAAATATTGAAATTTTTGGATAGACAATAAAAATCCGGACCATCTCATCATTTCTGTTTTTTCCATTAAAAAATGAAAATTCTATTATTCGATTTGAGTCCACCACCAATACCTAGATCCTGATTGTGGATATGAAAAAGATTTTGGTAATATAAAGACTCAACTCTTACTACAAATAAATTTCCTAAGTTTTTTGAAATTACTTCATTTCTTATAAACTTAGTATCAAAGGAAACATAATATGAAATAGAAGAGAATCTATTCTCTTTCTCTGTCGTTTTTTTTTTTTTTAATTATCTTGGAGATTTTTTAATGCTTACTCTAAAACTATTTGTTTACACGATAGTGATATTCTTTGTTTCTCTTTTCATCTTCGGATTCCTATCTAATGATCCAGGACGAAATCCTGGACGTGAAGAATAAGAAAATCTTTTTTGTTTTTCTGACTTGTGCTGGATTTTGAAATATTTTTTTTTTATCTATTTTACATCTTTAACTAGTAAAAAAAAATTTAAACAAAGAGGGAAGAA